TACCAGGGCTTTGCAATATTTGATTGATTACAATTCTGTATATTCCATTTACTATAGAAGTTCCCAGGGAATTCATTAGAGGAATGTTTCCAATAAAAATAGTTTGTTCTTGGATATCTCTACCGCTTTTCCAAATTAATCCCGCGGATACATAGAGTTCAGAGGAATATGTAAGTGATTCATATATGGCATCTTTTTCTTTTATCGGGGGTTCTACCAATTGATATGTTTCCACAAATAATTGAAATTCGATTTCTTGATCTGTATCTTCCATTTTTGGAAACTTATAAAGTTCGTCTGTTAAGCCCCGATCAATGAACCTACAAAATCCTTCAAATTGTATCTGATTCAACTCGGGTATTGTAGACATTTCTTCATTTCCACCTCCAAGCCCAAGCATTTTCAATTTCCCCATTTCTTTTATAGAAAATATCCCACGATTTGCTGTCATTCTTCATCGAATTACATGAATAGATTTAGCAATAATGGAATTTCTGTTCTTTTTACTGAATCACATGAAATTTTACCTAACTCCGTGTATGAAATACCTATTATGAAAAGGGGAATAAATAGAATATAAATTATAAATGGAAACAAATTTAAAAACTCCAGAAGTCTAGGTGGAGTTTTTACAAAGAATATCAAACTAAAAAATTTCTTCCATTATTATGATATTACATATTCTAATTCGATTGGATACCAGAAAAAAATCAAGCACGGTAGTTTCTTGAAAATTCCATTTCCATATAGGGTAGATATTATATACGGATAAGATACCCGATTAGATCCGATCCGTGTAATAAATTCAATTTATGTTTTAGGGTTTACATATACTGACAGTTGTTGTTATAATTTAAATGTAAATGGAGGAGAATTTTTTTTTTCACTTTCAATAAAAAAGCACTATTGATATTGATTAGTTATGTATCAATTCTTTATTATTTCACTAAGAAAAAACGATTTTAGAGTAAAATTCAAGAATAATTTTCAGGAATGAATAGGTTAACTTAACGGTTCTAGTTTGTTCTGAAATTTTGTCTTTTGTGACTGAAGGTGCACTTTTTTTCAATTGAAAACAAGGGGGTCTATTCTCATATATTTTTTATTTATTTGTATCGTTTTGGCGGCATGGCCGAGCGGTAAGGCGGGGGACTGCAAATCCTTTTTCCCCAGTTCAAATCTGGGTGTCGCCTGATCAACAAGAGAATTGAAATAGTTTATTCTGTTTTGCTGATAGAAAACTTGACATTTTTTCAAACAGAAGCAAGCCAAGCGGGGTAAAAGGACTCTTGAGACTTGTTTGATGCTTAGAATTTAGGTTGTTTGTTCTCTAAAAAATGCTGTAAATCGTGTCGTCTCGGATTCAAGGAAAGATTCTAGTAGTGAAAAGGGAGCGATAATTCTTAAAATGATAGTTCTTTCACTCTACTACTACTGCAGTGTCCGTTTACTGACCGGGTCTTGAATTAGATTGGATAAAGGGATAGGTCGGACAGAAAATTCTAATCTAATCCCATTTTTAATTGGGGAAGGGGCGGAAGAAACCTTGTATACAGACTCATGAAAGTATATGATCGCTCCCGCTTTAATATTAGTTAGATTGAATAACTAATTGCATTTCTTCTTTTTTTATTTAAATAATAATAATTCTATTCGGCAACCTCTAGTCAAATAATTAATTTAATTTACTCGGCTGTCTTGCGATTGTTTTATAGAACGAATCGGGAGCGGGAGGCGATAAGGATTAGATCTAAGACCTATGTTTTTATTTTGTGTCCTTTTTATATTTCTGCGCCCCCCCCCAAAAAAAAAAGAATGTTAATACTTCAATAATATTCGAATGGTTAATTTAGTTGGTTGAAAGACCCCCCAAAAATCTATAGTCTATCTGGGGAAGTTTAGGAGTGGGAATAGTCAAAATAAAATGCATCTCAAATACATTATCAGTTATCAGATACATTACAAATAAAATCCGACCCTTTTCTTTGTATTTTTTCTTTTTATTTTGCTTTAATATTTCTATTTTCTTCATCTCCTTTACTTTTAATGTTACTTTTTATTTTTAGTGGCCAAATAATTGATGTTGATGTACATGTTACATAGTTCATGATGCAGAACTTTTTCAGTTCATCCTATTGACTCGGCTCATCCGAAATAAGTATAATTAAGAAGTATCATTCAAATTTGAGAATCTTAATAAATCCCTACCCTAATTTGTTTATTTCTCCCTTCCATAATAATATATATAATAATAATATATATAATATATGAATGAATGAGACCTCAATTATTCTGTTTGATTTTATTTCAATTACTTTGTCTGATCTATAAGACAATGTACAGATATTTCTTAAATTAAATATCTGGGGTTAGAGAAATGCGGATTAGTTTCTTCTTTTTTTCTTTTAGTGAGCATCTTGGATTTCATAAAATTTGGGGGCGATATAATCTTTACGCAAAGGCCATCCTATCCAACTTTCGGGCATTAAAATACGTTTCA